GTCCAGTAGCGACAACCGTCTTTTTGATTGGTACCGCAGTCGCTCTTTGGTTGGGTATTGGTGCAACATTACCTATTGATAAATCCCTAACTTTAGGTCTTTTTTAATTTGATTCAAACACGACGTGTGTATCTAGGGAATAGTCGCTTGAAAGTGAATTCTCTCTAGATACATCTATTCAATTCTGAATTTCGTTCGAATATATGAATTGTCCTAAAGATTCAAAACCTATTTCATCTTAATGAAAAAAAAATGAAAAAAAATCTAATAGCAATAGATTTAAAACTTTATATTTGGTAACTAAATTGCGAAATGTTTTTGTAACTAGAATGACCAATATCTGTTTTACATCTTCTAGGCGCAAATGTTCAATTTTCATGAGATCTTCTTGACTCTTATTCAAAAAAAGGTCCAATAATGTATATAAATTGGACCTTTTGAGGCAATTATAGACCCTGGGGACAATTCTGATTGGTCAATAAAAATCGATTTCAATGCTATTTTTTTTTGATTTCTTTTTTTTTTTTCTGAGTTTATCCGCTTTATCGTGAAAGGTAAGAGGGGATAAAGGAACCGTGTGTTGATTGTCCTCTAAAGGTGAGTTTTCCTCTTCCTTATGTAAAAAGGGAATAAATAAATCAATCAAATTTCGGCAGGCTTCATGAAGTGCTTCTTTCGGAGTTAAACTCCCATTTGTCCATATTTCGAGAAATAGTATCTCTTGTTTTTCATCCCCACTCCCATAAGAATGAATACTATGATTTGCATTTCGAACAGGCATGAATACAGCATCTATAGGATAACTTCCATCTTGAGAGTTATGTGGCATTTTGATAAGATATCCGCGATTTCTCTCGATTTGTAATCCAATATACAAATCAATTGGTTCTGTCAAGCTAGCTATATGTTGTGTATTATCAACGATTTCTACATAAGGTGGTAAGATGATATCTTGAGCAGTTACATATCCTGGACCTCTAACACAAATAGACGCGTCACAAGTTCCATATAGATTACTTCTTAATACAATTTCTTTGAAATTCATTAAAATTTCATGGACCGATTCTTGAATACCCGCTATGGTAGAATATTCATGCGGGACGTTCTTAGATTTTACACGTGTGATACATGTTCCTTCTATTTCTCCAAGTAAAGCTCTTCGCACCGCAATGGCTATTGTGTCGGCTTGACCTTTTCTAAGTGGAGACAGAATAAAGCGTCCATAATAAAGACGTTTACTGTCTTCTCTTGATTCAACACACTTCCACTGTAGTGTCCGAGTAGATACTCTTACTTTCTCTCGAACCATAATAATATTCTTTTTTTGATTGAATCATTTATTTCTCTTGTTTCTCTTTAAATTTCCTCAATGTTCACTTCTATTTACGTTTTTTTTTCGGGGGTCTGCAACCATTATGTGGGACAGGGGTTACATCCCGTACGAAAGTTAATCGTATACCACTTTTAGAAATAGTTCGTAATGCTGCGTCTCTTCCGCGACCGGTACCCTTTAGCTTGACTTTTGCTCGTTGCATACCCTGACCCACTACTGGACGAATAGCATCTGCTGTTGCAGTTTGAGCGGCAAAGGGTGTCCTTTTTCTCGGACCCTTGAATCTACAAGTACCCGCCGAGGACCAAGAAACCACCCGACCCCGTCCGTCTGTAACCGTGACAATGGTATTATGGAAACTTGTTTGAACATGAATAACCCCCCTTGGTATTTTACGTACACTCTTATGTGAACGAAAACGTCCATATCTACGTGAACCAAAACGTCCATATCTACGAAAACTAATAAAACGAGTTCCTTTTGCCATATTTTACCATCTTCTAAAAATGAGTCCCATATTTTATCATCTTTTTCTCATCTTCTAAATATGAGTTAGAGATATATGGATATATCCATTTCATGTCAAAACAGATTCCTTATTTGTACATCGAGTCCTTTAGTGAGTCTGATTATCCTTGTCTTTTTTTATGTCTCGGGTTGGAACAAATTACTCGAATGCGTCCCCGCCTACGGGTTAGGCGACATTTTTGACAAATTTTACGAACAGAAGCTCTTTTTTTCATATTTGTCATTCCTTAATCTTACTTCATTTTGAATCTACTTCTTCTTCTTCTTGGAAGAAACAAAGTTTCTTGAAATTTTTCATCTCGAATCGTATTGAATAAAAACCACCTAATCCTCGGAATCATCCTCCGAATCCTTGGGCTTGGGGATGGGGGGGAGTCGATAAATTATACGTCCTTTGGTTAAATCATAATGGCTTAGTTCAATTTGGACTCTATCTCCTTGCATTATCCGTATAGAATTACGCCGGATCTTTCCTGAAATATAACCTAGAACCCGGGCTCCATTATCTAACTGAACCCGGAACATACCATTGGGATGCGCTTCTGTGACTAAACCCTCAACAACCCATTTTGCGTCTTTTTCCTTCATTTTAGATTAAACCTCCTTAAACTATTAACTAATGGAGTAAAAACGATATTAGACAACTCATTCCTTTTCCTTTTTTTTGGAAAAAGTCTCTTGAAACTTCCAATTTCCAAAGATATGAATATTACCATATACAACACAAAATTTCCCCTCCCATTCCGTGGAGTCGAGCCTCTCGGTCTGTCATTATACCTCGAGAAGTAGAAAGAATTACAATCCCTATCCCACCGAAAATTCTAGGAATTCGTTGAGAGTTAGAATAGATTCGTAGACCGGGTCGACTGATACGTTTTAATTTAAAACTGAACAAATTTTTATGGGGTCTTTTCCTATTCCACTGCAGGTTTAAAATCAAAAAGGATTTGTTTTTTTCTCGATGTTTTCTAACGTTTTCAATAAAACCTTCTCGGAAAAGTATTTTAACAATATTTTCGGTAATATTAGTAGATGCGATGCGAACCACTCTTTTTTTATCCATATAAGCATTTCGTATAGAGGTTAGTATCTCAGCAATGGCATCCCTACACATGATGAACTAAAATTATGGGTGTCCCAAAATTCGATATAATTAACATGTTTTTCTTTTTTTTTTTTTTTTACTATTGTTTTATTTTTTTATGAATATGAATTATTAAAGGTATATGCGTGAGATACAATTTACTAATTAATCTAGTTCTGAATCTATTTCTTTCGAATTTCTTTCAAATATCCCACTATAAAAGATATCAGTGATTTCATTTTATAATACCTCGGGAGCTATTGAAAGTATTTTAGTAAAACCGAATTGTCTCAATTCTTCGGGGATCGCACCAAAAACTCGACTTCCTTTTGGATTTCCTTTTTGATCAATGACAATTGCAGCATTGTCATCATATCGTATTATCATACCGCAGTCACGTTTAAGTTCTTTACAGGTACGAACAATTACAGCTCTGACTACTTCTGATTTTTCTAGGGACATATGGGGTACTGCTTCTTTAATCACAGCAACAATAACGTCACCAATATGAGCATATCGACGATTGCTAGCTCCTATGATTCGAATACACATCAATTTTCGAGCCCCGCTGTTATCTGCTACATTTAAATGGGTCTGAGGTTGAATCATATCAATTTTTCGTCTATTCTTCCAATGCAAAGGATGAAGAAAAAAAGGAATATTGTTTGTCAATAAAAAAAAGAAACTTTCATCCCCAAGACTCATTTCTCTTGGTTTACGTTTTTATCCCGAAATAATGAATTGAGTTCGTATAGGCATTTTGGATGCTGCTATAGAAATAGCCCTTCTAGCTATATTTTTAGTGACTCCACCCATTTCATATAGTATTCGACCGGGTTTAACAACAGTTACCCAATATTTAGGGTCTCCCTTCCCCGCACCCATACGTGCTTCGGTAGATCTTGCTGTAACCGGTTTGTCTGGAAATATACGGACCCAGATTTTTCCACCACGGCGTACATTTCGTGTCATTGCTCGTCGACCTGCTTCGATTTGTCTAGATGTGATCCAAGCAGGTTCAAGTGCCTGAAGAGCATATGTACCGAAACAAATATGATTACCTCGATAAGATATTCCCTTCATTCTTCCTCTATGTTGTTTACGGAATCTAGTTCTTTTGGGGTTATAGTTGATGCTTGTTTCACAATTCCATCTCTACTACAGAACCGGACGTGAGAGTTTCTTCTCATCCAGCTCCTCACGAATAAAATAAAAGGATTAAAAACATTGAATTGAAAAATTATTAATATTTTCTAAAAAATAGTTTTTGTTAGAACGTTCCAAAAAATCTTTATTTTGTTTTGTTCTTTATCCAAGTATTAGCAACTAAAAAAAAATACAAATAAAGTTTTCGCGGGCGAATATTTACTCTTTCAATCTCTATTTCATTTGTAGGGCTCGTTTGTGACTTCTCCCAATAGATGAATTGATCTCCGGTTCATTTCGCCATCCCGACTGGTGAATCATTAAGATTCATCTTTTCAATAAAATCTTTTGCATTCACAGGTTCCATCGTTCCCATCGCTTCGTACTTAATGATTAGGTCCGAATTCTACAGTGGAGCTCATAATCCAATTTGTTCCTGAGTCAACCCTCTTAGTCTTTATTGACTCCAAGCTCTTTTTTCTTGATTCATTTTATATTGAATATTTCATAAAATAATTTTTTATATTTTTTTTATTATTTCATTTTATTATTATTTTTGAATTTCATTTATTTCATTATGGATCAATATGGATGAATCAACTCGTATTGATGCTTTATTACACTGTCTTTTATGAGATGACTCGTAAACCTTACATATTGGAATTCTATATCATTGATATTCTTTTTCTTTCTTTCTCTCGCCCTTCCTTTTATCCACACCATTCTTCTTTCATTTCATTTTGTTTTACATCTAATTAAAGTTTATGCAAAAAATTGTAGTTGCTACAAAGATATGACTGATTTATCATATCTTGACTGGTTCTTTAGATCCAGATAATACGAAGTGATGAGTTGGTTATTAGTTCATACTATAGGGTTGGTCTTTTTTAATCCTAACCCTAAAAAACC